GCAGGTTATAGAAAAAACAAGGAAACAGATGAGAAATAAAGGAATTTTGGATTGATTGAGTCAGGAATCCAAATTTGGATTCGGTATGGATAAAAGAACTTCCTATGTTATACTATTCAAGTCTTGACGACGGGTTGATTTGCTAGATCAGATATTGTTATTCATGATATTGATCCGATTCAAGATCATCGAGAGGTAATTCATTCATTGAATTTACAGCCGAAAGATTTATCATCTCTAGGGGATTAAATCCCGAGTTATTGCGAAGTAAAAAAACCGATGAGATTATGGAAGTAAATATTCTTGCATTTATTGCTACTGCACTATTCATTCTAGTTCCTACCGCCTTTCTGCTTATCATTTACGTAAAAACAGTCAGCCAAAATGATTAATTCAAATGAATTTTCAAATTCATTTGAATTAAACTTTCCTTCTGAGTTCTTATCAAAAATTGACGAAGTCAAATGAAAAGGATTCCAATTTTACGTCTTAACTTAAATGAAACGAGCGCACTATAATCAGCAGTTTTCTAAGAGATAGATAGTATGGTAGAAAGATGCATCTTTCTACCATACTATTAACTAATAAGCAAGGGGAAACTTTGCCTATTTTTAACGCTCAAACCCTGATATGAAATAAGTCGAGAAAGCAAAAATCGCCTTTCTCAAATTAGAAAACAAAGGGTAAATGCCCATGCCTCGCCCCAGTCAAGATCTTATTATTGCCCAGTCTCTCGTTAGACAACCACCATCCCTATATCATTTCTCCTAGAAAGTGCGTATACACGTAACAAAACGACTTATTCTTTGAAGAGTAAAGAGGGAAACAAATAAAAAAGGGGGGTCCGTCTTCCTCAGTATCCATCTATCAAAATAGTAAGAGCCCATTCCCGTTGATTGAAATAGAAAATTTCGGAAGAATTTGAGGTTGGAATAAATTTCCAATCATCTGAATCCCTTTCTTTTCGAAATACAATACAAGGGCGGGAATCGATGAAATATCTCTTTAATTGAAAATTGAAAGAGTATGATTCATATCATAGATTACTCGATTGGAGTCCAACGAGATTCCAAATTCAGAGATTTTGATTTGAAATAGTTTCAAATCAAATGCGTTGCAGAACGATCTATAAAACAATCGATACGGTTTTATTTTTGATTCCTGAACTCAATTAGTAGTACTTCTAGAGCCCACTTCTTCCCCACACTACGAGTGAAAGGGAAAATGTAAAGACTACCATTAAAGCAGCCCAAGCGAGACTGACTATATCCATGTGCATTATGTCCCCTATCTCTATAAATACGAAGGAATTATTCCATTATTCCTCACTAATAATAGTGGAATCAATGCCGCAGAGTCAAAAAGGGGTTCTGACCGAACACTATTGAGAAAGCAATCCAATAAATCAATTATGATTTCGAATCAGGAAAGATTAAAAACACAAGCAAAATACATAGTAACATCTCAAGGAAATGGGAACATGTAGGAATAATAAGGTCTATTCTTTTTTTGTTTTGTTTACATTCTAAGTAAAAACAGAAGGGGGGAAATCACTAAAAACGAGAAATCACTATCTATTACAGATCTCTATTTCCCCATTTGATCGAATCCGTACCCCCTTTTCCGATTATCCCTGCGAAACAGGGGGCTTGGGTAGGCGTTACCGAAAAGAAAGCATTTCTTTTTACTCTCTTTTCTAGAAAAGTCAATTATTCATCCAATCTAATATTGATTGGATACCTGAGCACTCAGAGATTCTCGCAAGTCCGTCTTATATAAAGCAACTTCCGACCCCTCCCCAAACTATTAATTGAATTTCTAGGCTCTACAATTTGATTCAAGATCCAGTCATTAGCCACTTCCTTAGTAATAGAAGGGAATCGTGAAGTCTTGATAACCCCTCTACCAGTAGATTCGAATATTTCCTTGAATCCTAGATGCGAACGGGGCTTCACAATCTTTTCTTTTAGAAAACCTTTAGACCACATACTTAGAATCAAACAAAGTATCAAGAGCCCGTTTCCTATGCTTCTACGGAGGAAGCATTTTTCGAGTTCTATCAGAAGAACAGAAAAGAAGAAGAGATTTCGAGTTTTTGGTAATCAGGCGACACCCGGATTTGAACTGGGGAAAAAGGATTTGCAGTCCCCCGCCTTACCACTCGGCCATGCCGCCAAAATGATACAAAAATACTTTTCTTCCAAACCCCCTTTTGGTTGTATTTGATCCGCCCCTTCAATTTATTGTATAGTATCTGAAAATACACATTTGATTGTTCAATAGAAAAACGAGAGAATCTTTTTAGCATTGTGTATTTTCAGCCGATAAATTGGAACCATTAACTATTGACTCCTTAGTTCGAATTCATGAACGATTCTGCGATTTGAATTTCAAATTGTGTTTTCCTAATGACATAAGAAAATAAAAATTGAGACCGAACCAATCAGTATTGATTTTTTCAATCAAAAAATCTTTCTCCACTTCAATTATAACAAAACAT